CGTTGCTTCTTTTCTTTCTGAATCTCTGTTTTTGAAGTCTTCCGTTATCGGTACTGTCTCGGTGAGGGCGACTGTTTGAAAGGAGGCTGTGCTATCTGCTTAAGCGAGCTGATAAGATTCGCACTTCGACTTACCATATGTGATTCGATTCTCGAACATCGATGCGTACATTCACGAGCCGTATCTACTTGACGACTCGCGCTCTGGCTTTTCATGAGTGGTTGGTAGGCCCCCCTTTCCTTTAGTTTTCGACGACATTTGGATATAGAGACCTAACTTTATCCGAGGCGCCTAGGCAAAAGCGCTGTAGTTTGGATTTCCTTAAGTGTAGCAGCGATATCCGGATAAGGTTCATCTGTTGTCAGCGAGGTATTGAAGTAGACCCTGACTCCACCACATGAGAAGAAGCATACTGCGCCCCTAACCGTCGGCTTGTGAAGGCCCCTTACAACTAGGGGCGCAGGAGAGCGCACTTACGAATATATCCATCTATGACATGTCGTCGAAAACAATGTTCAAAAAGATAGAAAGTTTTTAGGAACTCCTTGAAGACACCTTTTCGAACTAAGCACAGATATCATAGGCACCTAGCTTACGCATTCAACTAAAGTGCATTTTCTGTGGTTCTTGCTGGCCTGCGCATCTTCTCTAAGCAACCGTGTCTGCTCCGTTCAATAGTCACTATGACCTCCGGGAAGGCAAGGACGCTGGAAACAGTGATTGAGGGATGGCCCTTCTAAATTGACATTGACTTCTCCACAACTGGTCATTGAACTAGTTTTGAGGATTCCCTTCCACCTTACACCAATGTCTCAAATTCCGACACAATGGTGTCGAAGTTACTGTCCATGGTGATCCAAACCCCTACGAAAACTGCAAAGTAGTCGAGTCCAAACCAGGCCAAGCCTATACTTGCCCTCTTCTGGAAACGAACCAATCCCTTCTTAAAGGTCAAACTCCCTTCCGCCTCATCTTCTCAGCAAAACTCTTTCCCCCTGCATGTCATCCCGGCAGGTCCCGGAGAATACAATGTCGAAGTTATTTCATATTCCTAACCTACCTCCATCCCCGCCTTTGGCAAGCCTAACTTCCCCAGGAGGTCACAAGTAATGCAAGGAGAGAGAGTCCGTCTTGGCAACTCCACGTTCGTCCATGGAGCAGAGATGATTATCTAGGAACATATAAGAATGTTGACGACGAACCTGAGTCCACAAAACCTCTTGTTATCAACGGAACTTCCGACTGCTACTAAGATGTTTCAACAGTTCACTTATTATAATGGTCAAGCCGACCTCAACAGCAAAGAATTCTAGAACCAGTTGAGCGGTCTTAAAAACCCTCCTAAACCTGCCTGACGAAGTCTTATCTGATTCGGATGACGACATAGAGGACATATCTGGTTCTGATACGAATCTAAAAGAATTCTCTTAACTATCTGATGACACAGCATCTAAATCTAGTGATGACCTTCATGTCGCCAAAGTCTTTCATGAGCCTCATTGACACTCAGTGTTCAGAGTTTAGTATCCAGACCTTATCGATTGGAGTCTAGAGAATACATCCCTTTGGATGAATTTTACAATGACGAGGCTTTACTTGAATACTTAGGGGGTCAAACCTTCCTATCAATGACCATAAAACAACTTTTCATACAAATTACATCAGCGGTCATTCTTGCCTAAATGTCGAAGAAGAAACAGATAAGGGGGGCCCCCCAGCTCCTGCACAGAATATGGGTCTACCATATATAAAGTCGAAGAAGCTATTGATGTCAACCTTGGTACTAATGCTCAACCTAAAATCACCTTTATAGGCAATAGATAAGGAATGATTCTATATACGGAACTAGTCAAAGGAATTTGGGGAAGAAATGGAATGAATTTTGACTGCCCAGATACCATTAAGAGAGGGGAGACCTATTAGCCATACGCTGCCCCGTCAGGAAAGAACAAAACCAGGGATGATATTAACTTGAGAGGAGCAGAGAAGGAAATTGCTAATGTGTCAAGGACAGTAAGTGAAAGAGGGCAACTCGAGACAGCCAGGTGGCCACCAGCCAAGTAGAAAGGAGAAAGTTCGTCATTTTGATGTGTCGGCGTGAGTCCAGTTGTCGGGTTTTGCGGGCTAAGTATTCAAAGTTTCACTATTTCCCTGTGCTTTCTTCGTAAGGACAGTGCCCGGTGCTTCCCTTTCCTCTATGTGAGTCAGTCCCCCCAAGATGGATTTCGGGGGTTAACCTTCCTTGCCCCCGGGGCTGACTTTCTTCAATTCAATACGGAGGATCCCTTCAGTTCCCAGGTCTACCCTTTCTAGGGGATCGTATCCCGCGGATGAGTAAATGTACAAAAAGAGTTCCGAACCTAGTTGCGTAGCTTAGCTTGGTCGCCTTCGCCAACATTTAGTAAATGGTCTTTCTCTTTCCGGTTGTTTTCATGTATCAAATCCAATGTTCGGATCCCCCCACATGTTCAATCTTGTTAAATTCAAGAAAAAAGAGTCG